GGACGGCGTACTCATACTCGAAATTCTAATCAAGGATTACTGTATCAACCACCATCTACTTCAGAGATCTCCACTGAAACTTTTTTCAAATACAAAAGTTCAATATCTTCCCCCGAATTTGTGAATTAGACACGATCCTTTTGTACAGGTACAGAATAACAAAGGGCGAGTCAATCTTCAGAAATTGTATCGTAAATGTAAAATTCTTTTCTTAGAATACTTATACAAAAAAATGTGGGAGAGAGAAAAAAGATGCGGAGCCGTTTGTCTTTTTGGTTAATCAAACATGGGCTACTTCATAGATCTTTGGGTTTTGATTACCAAGGAGTAGAGACTTTACAAATAAAGCCCGAGGATTGGCATTCCATTGCCGTCATTTTATATGTATATGGATACAATTATCTACGTTCCCAATGTGCTTATGATGTAGTACCTGGTGGCCTATTATCTAGTGTATATCATCTTACGAGAATAGAATATGACATAGATCAACCAGAAGAAGTATGCATAAAAGTATTTGCCCCAAGGGGGAATCCTAGAATTCCGTCTGTTTTCTGGGTTTGGAAAAGTGCGGATTTTCAAGAAAGAGAATCTTATGATATGTTGGGAATCTCTTATGATAATCATCCGCGTCTGAAACGTATCTTAATGCCCGAAAGTTGGATAGGGTGGCCTTTACGGAAGGATTATATTGCTCCTAATTTTTATGAAGTACAAGATGCTTATTGAATAATCAGAAACTAATGTTCACTTCTTCAACAACTACAACTCGAGATATTCAAAGAGATGAAGTCTCGTTCTTATATTCTGGATAAGATAAATAAATACAAAAAAAAAGACAAGACAATTCTATAGATTCATTAAGATCTTCCGATGTGAAAGATACTTTTGGGGGATGAGCCCAGTCAATAGGATAAAATTCAAAGAGTTCATGATGCTGAACTATGTACCGCGCGTGTCATTTAGATGGGGCTCCAGAAAGTCACATAAAAGGAAATGAAGAAATAGAATATGAAAAGAAAGTTGAAAGAAATGAAAGAGGATTAAGAAATTGATTTCGCTTTTGGAATATGTATGAAGTATTAACATTGTATTTTACATACTTTATATACTCTTTAGTCATCTTTAACTATTCTAAAGATCGAATGTGTACATCCCCAGATACTTACTGGATAAATATGCATCATGATTTATACATATTCAATGAATATGTATGTCGACTGTATCAATCAATTTATACATACAAATTTATCGTTTGCCAGGAACCAGATTTGAACTGGTGACACGAGGATTTTCAGTCCTCTGCTCTACCAGCTGAGCTATCCCGACCATTGATGGCGCATCATCCTCATTCTCATTTTATGACAGGATTCAAGTCTATGTCAATTAAAAAGAAAGATGAAAAGGGTATTACAAAGTCTTATCTATAATCTGTTGGAATTCCTGAGATTACAAAAAAACTTTGTAAGTTTCAGTATAGTACTAGTAATTAAATGAATTACTAATTATTCAAATTTTATATGATATTAGGGTTATTTTCTCCAAGATGACCATTTGTACGTTTTTCAAATATGAAAAAGTCTTGGTATAAGAAAAAAATTTCCGCTTGGATCCAATTAGAATCAACGAGAAACATAACGAATTTTGAACCACTAATGAACTGAGAGGATAGGCTAAATATTTAGGGAATAAAATAGGCCTTTTTGGGGATAGAGGGACTTGAACCCTCACGATTTTTAAAGTCGACGGATTTTCCTTTTACTATAAATTTCATTGTTGTCGATATTGACATGTAGAATGGGACTCTATCTTTATTCTCGTCGAATTAATCAATTCTTTCATATTTTGATAAAGAATTTGATCCATGAATATTCGATATCCTTTTTCAACTTAGAATTGATTCACAAGAATTCTTTTAATTTTCAATTTGAATAAAAATTAAAAGGAAATATGGATTGGGGTTGTCATTAATCATTTGGAGAGAGTATTTCAGTATGGATACGTTTATCCTTCATCCTGTATGGAGTTTTGATACAAGGATTCCTTTACTAACGCAACGCAGCCAACTCCATTTGTTAGAACAGCTTCCATTGAGTCTCTGCACCTATCCTATCTTTTTTATTATCGCTTTCCGAATCCTTGTTTGTTTTGATAAAAACGGATTTGGCTCAGGATTGCCCATTTTTCATTCCAGGGTTTCTCTGAATTTGAAAGTTATCACTCGGTAGGTTTCCATACCAAGGCTCAATCCAATTAAGTCCGTAGCGTCTACCAATTTCGCCATATCCCCTTTTTGCTTTGTAATTTGGATATCATTATCCAAATATTTTGCTTTTTCTTTCAGTTATATTATGATCGGACTATTGAATTCATCAATTCAATATACAATATATAGTATACTAAATACTATTAGTATATTCTATATATACTATTCTTCTGACTAATAGTATAAGTCTACGTATATATATTATATATATATTTTCCCAATTTATATTGTTTTTAGCATGCAATTTTGAATACTTGAACGGTCGATTCTTTTCTTTTGTTTTCGTCTTAGCTCTTATCTTTCCGAACGAAAAATAACTAAAAATAAATTTTATTACTCTATATATTGAAAAATTTAATAGCCATAACGAATCTAATGGCTATAACTAAAAATTCCTTTTTTAATTAAAATCCAAAATAATTTCAACTGAAATTATTTCGAATATTATAATGTATCTAATATGTATTAATTATACTAATTTATATAGAATCTTATTCTATAAGATACTATATAAATTACTAAGTTATAGTAATTTAGTAGGTTATAGTAATTAAATTACTAATTTAAATAAATTAGCAGATAGGAATAAAATCTTTTATTTCTAAAAGAAATCGAATTATATTAGTAAAAAAAAAAGAATTTGAAATTCAATTGTAATTTGAATTCAAAAATCTTACTAGCTAATTAAGATATTGATAATCATATATTTGATAAGATAAATGAAATGGATCCAATTCTATATTAATTAGTATCTGAAGAGTTAAGAATGAAGAGTTAGTTAATAGCTAAGATTCCAGCAGTTTAATAAATTCCTATGTGGGTACAATTTATGTTATGTGAGCCCGCTTAGCTCAGAGGTTAGAGCATCGCATTTGTAATGCGATGGTCATCGGTTCGACTCCGATAGTGGGCTTTTCTCCATTTGTTTGATTTTTTTACATAGTTGAAAATGTGAAATCAACGAAATTGAAAAGGCTTCGTTTGCTTTTCCCAAATGGCACCCTTCTATTATCTCCTAAAAATTTCCAATTATTAAAAAAAGGGGGAGGAGTTTTATCTATGTAGACTAAATCAATCAAAAAGAGAACCCTTACTTTGATTTTTATATTCTTATTATATTAATATTCATATAATTAGAATATTATTGAAGAGTTTTTAGTAATTAATAGTTTGAAATTAATTAAGTTTGATATTATAGAAAATATTCTATTTAATATTAATACGATAAATTAGATATATATTTTATAATATATTAAGTATTAAGGCCAGAATAGTGATACAATTCATCTAATTATTCTTTCGAATTTTTCTTTGTAGTACAATATTTCAATAAATTTTGATTAATTTATTGTGGAATTTAAAATTTATATTGTATTTTTCATTTTTCTATTTAGCATTTAGTTTAGTTTAATTTCATATTTCATTTAGGTTTATGCAACTTCATAAGGAGTCTTTATGTCACGTTACAGAGGGCCTCGTTTCAAAAAAATACGTCGTCTGGGGTCTTTACCGGGACTAACTACTAAAAAGCCTAGAGCTGGAAACGATTTTAGAAACCAATTACGCCCCGGTAAAAAATCTCAATATCGTATTCGTTTAGAAGAAAAACAAAAATTACGCTTTCATTATGGTCTTACAGAACAACAATTACTTAAATATGTTCATATCGCCGGAAAAGCAAAAGGGTCAACAGGTCAAGTTTTACTACAATTGCTTGAAATGCGGTTGGATAACATCCTTTTTCGATTAGGTATAACTTCGACTATTCCTCAAGCACGCCAATTGGTTAACCATAGACATATTTTAGTTAATGGTGGTATAGTAGATATACCAAGTTATCGCTGCAAACCCCGCGATATTATTACAGTGAGAGATGAACAAAAATCTAAGTCTCTGGTTCAAAATTATCTTGATTCAACCTCCCGTGAGGAATTGCCAAAACATTTGACCCTTCACCCATTCCAATATAAAGGATCAGTCAATGAAATACTAGATAGTAAATGGGTCGGTTTGAAAATAAATGAATTACTAGTTGTAGAATATTATTCTCGTCAGACTTAAACTTAACGAAAATAAGAAGGATTCAGACAATTTTGCCCTCCCTTTACACCCCACCCATATAAAGAGTTTTTAAGTAAGGGATTTTTTCCCATTCATGTATCATAGATTGATAGGAAGGTTTTAATTCCTTGTCTATTCTTTCTAGTATTTTCCATATTACCGAAATTGAGATTAGGAATAGCGAAACCATATCAAAGCAAAGAAAGGTTGGAATAATGGTGTCCCTTTTTTATTTGATGTGAGATATTGTGGTCAATAACATTAACGTTGGTGAACTAGGTGAAGGGTACGGAAAGAGAGGGATTCGAACCCTCGGTAAACAAAAGCTTACATAGCAGTTCCAATGCTACGCCTTCAACCACTCGGCCATCTCTCCTACATAATGAGAAAGTTGATAATAAGTCGAGTGAATAGTGCTTCATATTTTATTTTTGGATAAATGCGTACACCCTATTTTAATTTTAACTAAAAAAAAAAAATAGAAAAACTTTGCCAAACCTTAGTCGAGGCTGGGGAAAGGAGATAATTTTGTGGGACAAACTCTTAAAAACAACAAAACAAATAAAGGTATCTATTCATGTTTACGAAGATGGGACTCCAAATTTTCTTTTTGAATTTTTATTTTTATACTGGATTAAATCACTTAATTGGAACAACTCCACTGATTGATCTTTTTTTTTTTTCGACTATCTTTAATAGTTCCCTTTAAACCATCGTTTTATTTAGTTTAGACCATTATTCTATTTTCATAAAAATTAGAAACTTACTTGCAAGTTTGAGATCTTTTAACAAGAACCCCTTATCATAACTTCTTATCCTATAGATTTATTCCAACGAAAAGGCCCGCGGAATTTTTATATTTGATTGTATAGCGTATTACCCGTTATATACACAACACAAAATGAATGGTTAGTCTATTTTCATCCATCATAGAGCGATTATTCAACCCTTTTTCCTCTTTGGATCATAATTTACTCAAAACTTCTCGAATTTTCCTACAGCTTCGAAAAAATTCGTTGATTCTTCAACTTTGATGAAATAAAAATATTTTCCGATATTTTTAATACTACTATATTTAAGATTTAGTTGAAATCTAACCGTCTTCAAATATTTATTAGTTTTGTTTTTATTGAGTCCTGCAAAAAATAAAAAATTTGAGTAGAAGTTTCATTTTAATGAGTCCGCTTTTATGTTATTTCGTACTGTCAAATTCCGTTGGTTGTGGGATTATTTTCTCACGAAAGTAATTAAAAAAAATTATAGCATGAATTTCTGCCTATGTCTAGATCTCGAATAACTGGAAATTTTATTGATAAGACCTTTTCGATTGTAGCCAATATCTTATTACGAATAATTCCGACAACTTCGGGGGAGAAAGAGGCATTCGCTTATTACAGAGATGGTGTGATTTGATTATTTTTTATTTAGTTATTTTATACTTTTCTTTAATTTCATTTTTTTTATATTTTTTAATGTTCTTAGGAAAAAGTTGCATAATAATTATCTTATTCGGGATATAAAGAAAAAAAAAATTATTTGAAAAAATTCTACGCTTGGTGAAGGTAAAGTTTGTAAATAAAACAAGCCCTTCTGTCGTGTATCCGCGATTAATGCAACCTCAAATGCTTCAATTGTTCATTATAGAGTATTGAGCGAAAGGTTACACCTACGGTTGTGTTAGGTCAAACCTACTCCACTAGTACTAATAGGAGGCATAGAGGAAGAGGCACTACTCCTCGGAATCAACAACAGGAAAATTTTGTTATAAATTATCCCTTTTCCTTATGAGGATCGGGACTAGCAAGCATGGTTGGGACAACAAACACCCATCTCGTTCGTGTTTTGGATACCCGTATAGCCATAGAAAACTGTTGAAGTGACTAATTCCTGAAAATTAAGTGGCGTTTAAGACAAATAAATTGCGGGAGTCACCCTTTTTTTATCTAGTATCAACAGACTTGATGTTAAGGAAAGATCTTTTACAAGAAGGTTGGTTAGAGATTTTTTGTAAAAACACCAGCCCCACTCAGTTTATAATGAGAATATTTCAATCTTTTTTTATTCCATGTATTAGTCTCATTATGTACATAAAGGAGGAGCCGTATGAGATGAAAATCTCATGTACGGTTCTGAAACGGAGATTTTTTGAATCGAATGACGACCGTAACGGATGTCGGCTCAATCCGAAGGAAATTATGCGGAAGCTTTACAGAATTATTATGAAGCTATGCGACTAGAAATGGATCCCTATGATCGAAGTTATATACTCTATAACATAGGCCTTATCCACACAAGAAACGGAGAACATACAAAAGCTTTGGAATATTATTTTCGTGCACTAGAGCGAAACCCATTCTTACCACAAGCCTTTAATAATATGGCCGTGATCTGTCATTACGTGCGACTATCTCCACTATAGAAATAAAAAAGGCAAAAGAACAAATTCATTAAAAAATACTAGAAAAAAAAATAGGCTTTCTACATATGTATTGTCCAAAACGACGATTTTTATCAGCTGTAGAAAAGAACTAAACTTCATAAAATTTTAAGTATGAATATGAAGAAATAGGTATGCCTAGATACTTTATTCGATGGATAAAGGATCTAATTGATAGAGGAAGCGCCGTAAAGATCAATTCGCGAGGTTTTGGGCCGATACAATAAGAACTGCTTATTTATGTCATAATATGAAATAAAAGTTAGGAATCAATTTATGTAATAGAGTTGATCCCCTAAGGTATTGAGCAGCGGTGTAGCATCAGATCCCAAAGATAGTAAGCCTTTTCCTTCTTATAAATATAAAGGAAAGTCCTTTTCACGGATTCTATACTAAATATAGAAATTTATATATTAAACCGAGATAGTTACCTTTTTAGAAAACTATAGTGATAGTGGAAATGCCTCTACTTTATGAAGGCGGGAGAAAAGATAAAACTGAGTAAATTAGTAATCAAAATTCAAGTTTGAAACTCATAACCTCTTTTTCTTTTGGTAGAAAAAATGGGATGGATCCATGAGAAATCTCATTCAATTTGATATGGGAGATTAAAAAAAAGGTCACCAAAAGAGCTTGACCGTTGAGCCGTATGAGGTCGGAAACGCTCAAGTACGGTTCTAAGGGAAGGAATTTACCCCCTATTCCGACCGGGGAGAACAGGCCATTCGACAAGGAG